GACGGAGGAATGAAGAGCATTTTCGACGCAAGTTCGAATTTGCGACAGGTACAAATAGAAATAAATTGAGAAAATATTCCTGAAAAAAATTCTGTTAATTCCACTTATGGAGTCTTGTTCTTGTGATAGAATATCAAAATTGATCCAATTTCTACCTATTATTATGATATTACGATCCAATGGGGTACCAAAAAAAGAAATGGGTTCGAAATTCGATCTCCTCTCTATGAATGAGATAAAGATGAATGAGATAAAGACAGAATAATCAGAAGTAGTATAGAGTTTCCTTTTTTTTTTTTAACACACTCAATTTCATGTTCAAAAAAGAATTCGCGGATTCTTTTTGGTAGTCAGTGGAATTTATAGAATATGATTGAATTGCGTAATATAAATAGAAAATATAATAAGAATTGTATTTATTTTATTAAGTACATGCTGATACGGCTATCTATTTTATCCATATATCACATCTTTTATTGTAATTTCACTTGGGACAACGTGAGTCACACTCCATCAAAATTTGTATTTTCTATTCAATATATTCAATGCAAAATTGAAACAGGAGGATTCTCTATAGGGATATGTACATAAGAGAGAGATCCAGTTTGGTATCTGGGTAACAATTTCTGTTCTGGGGTTTACATATACACATATATGTTATTATAATTGATAATTGAAATTGAAAAGGATTGATTATTGAAAAAAAAAAATGAATACTGATTAGTCATAAATCAATTTGATTTTCTTTTGCTATTCAATGAAACAAAATTTCATTGGAGATAAAAATGGAAGAATCGTTCGCTAATTCAAAGTAAATTGTTAATGGTTCCAATTTGTCCTGAATTTTTCAGTCTGTGACCGAAAATCCATTTTTTCTACTCTCAATAAAAAAGAGAAGGGATGTTTTTAAGCGATGTATATTTTAAGATACAATCATTAGAATATAGATAATATTTTTATCCATTTTGGACCGAATTTGGCGGCATGGCCAAGTGGTAAGGCGGGGGACTGCAAATCCTTTATCCCCAGTTCAAATCCGGGTGTCGCCTGATCAACAAAAGATTTTTTATTTCTTTCCTATCTTGCCGATCTAATTCGACGAATTCTTGCGGAGCAAGAAGCAGAGGCAAAGGACTAAGTGGGCGTGTCAATACTCGATTTTGATAACCCATGGCGTAGGTTTTATAAAAGACTGTAATTTTTTTTTCTCAAAATTTAGGTGTAGCCCAAATCGGTATCAATAGGGATGAAGCAACTCTCACTTATTACTTTAATGATTGACTCTCACCATTTATTTGATTTTTCAATTGAATCAAATAAATGGTGAGAGTCAATTCCGGGATTCAGAACTAAGGTCGGAAATCTCGGTATCCAAAGGTTCCTAAGGGACACTCTGTTTTTGCTACTAGAATTGAAGAAGAGATTATACGAAAGACTATAATAACAAGATCTCTTAAATTACCCTTATTCAAAGTAGTGTCTCGTGACTCCGTCTGGTATTAAAAGAGTAAAGGGTAAAGTTGAAAAAAAAAGAATGTATTAATTAATAGTGGTGGTGAGTTCTCCGGATTCTTTCACAGAAAGAAAGACAGTAAGCTTAGATCAAATAGGAAATAGAGGTATCTGATAGATAGTTATCTATCGTGATGGTATATTTTTATGCTTTTTGCTTAGTAAGGAAAGGCATTAATATCAAAACAAACAATAGGTCTTACTATTCTTACATGCTCCATATAGAAGCATTCCTTTGATATTTCCAAGGAAAAGGCGTGTGTATCATCGTATTTGTACTAAATGCTTCCTGATTTTACCAGAAACCCTAAAATATAGAAACTTGTTACGAGTGTATTCATTGAATTGGTTCATCAATAAATAGTCTTACCTATTTTGACTCTGCGCCATTGATTCCGCTATGATTATTAATCAATAATAGAATAATTCCTTCATAGAAATAGGGGACATAATTCACATGGATATAGTAAGTCTTGCTTGGGCTGCTTTAATGGTAGTCTTTACATTTTCCCTTTCACTTGTAGTATGGGGAAGGAGTGGACTCTAGGGCTGGGCACTACTAATTGCTCAATCGAACCGTATCAATTCTTTATTGATCATTTTGCGAAGCCCTAAAAAAAGAAAAATGTCTTCCAAATTGTACTGGAATACAGTAATGAATGATTACCATAATTGTATTTCGAAACTCAAATCTACGCATGATAGGCGATTTTTTCCAACCTAATTTTTCCTAAATATTCTATTTTAGTGAATCAGCTCTTATCATAATTATGGATATTACAATAAGAAAAACTAATACTATTTTTTTTTTCTTTATTTATTTCCCTTTTTCTTTTACCTTTCTAAAAGAAAGTCGTTCCGCTATTACGACAATACATATTTTCTTTCTATCGGAAACGAAGCGATTAGTGATTGGCCAAAGAGATCCGACACATAAGAAAATTAGATCTTTCTTCTGTTGAGCGATCCACATATCACACATTTAACATTTGTTTTAGACTACTAGAAAAGTTTTTATGCTTTTTTTGATTCATCTCATGTTTAAGCATGAAAAATGGACAGGGTCTGCTCTACTCCTTTTACAAATCCGAAGAAGTTACTGTATAACTTAACTCCGCGGATCATCCGTTAATTGTTCAATCAATGACTTCTTGAGATGGGAAATCAAACTAAAAGAAATAGAGTGCTATCTATATGTACATCTAATATATGTACATACATATTGTAATTTGATCTATATATAATAATAATAAAAACAATACTATAGCTGGTGTGGTAGAAAGAACTATATATATAGTTCTTTCTACCACACCAGCTTAGATACTTACTACGATACTTCTGATTCCAGCCTAATCATTTCATTTAAGATTTAGAGTTTGAATCCCTTTCTTTCATTTCTTGAATCATCGATAAGAACTAATAATAATTCAAGTTTCATTCAAATTAATCATTTTGGCTGACTGTTTTTACATAGATGATAAGTAAAAAAGCAGTAGGAACTAGAATGAACAGTGCAGTAGCAATAAGTGCGAGAATATTGACTTCCATAATCTAATCTTCTTTTGTTTCGCAATAACTCGGGATCTAATCCCATAGAGATGATAAATTTGACTCCTGCAAATTCAACGGGATGAATTGCATCCCGATGATACTGAATCAGATCAATATTATGAATAACAATTTCTGATCTATCAAATCAATTCATCGTCGAAAATTCAATAATATAGTAGTAGTATAACATAGAAAGGAAAGATCTTTTTTCATACTAAATCAAAAATATCATTTTTGATTTGATCAGAAATACACATCAATCATTAGATTTTCATACCCTTTTTCCACTTTTTCTTTTCTATAACCTATTAGCTATCTTCCTTATACAACTTCCCTACTTAATACATACATATACATAGAATTATGTACATAAAATTATGAGGTATCATATGACTGGTATTGTCTGGGTCATACACAGATACAAACAGTATAAGTGAGATGGAAAAAGAAAGGATTAAGTATAAAAAATCAAATATTCGAACAAAAAATACTGAATATAGCAATACTACCGATTGTACCAATCGACATATGTCTCTCCCTTATCAATCAGTACTAGGGAAAGAACTAGGAAAAGAAATGGAAATTCCCATATTTATCTGATGATAAATGCGAAACAAAAGAAAAAAAATTCCCCTCCCCGCACCGGGGATTCGATTCGGCTCCCCCTCTTCCCTTTCGCGAAAAATAGAGAAATGAATTGAGAAATTCATCGGATCCTAGTTCGGGACTGACGGGGCTCGAACCCGCAGCTTCCGCCTTGACAGGGCGGTGCTCTGACCAATTGAACTACAATCCCAGCAAGGTGTATAGCATACATATTCTTATGGTTTCATAAGAATTGTCATGTTGTAACGTAACAGATACACGAATGATATAGTGATATCATATCCACATAAACACGGGCTTTAGCGAGAGTGCCGCGGATTATTAGTAACTAGTGATTCTTTTTTTTATTGTTAAAAGTGGATAATCAACCTTTCAATGAGATGAGAAAAAAATATAAATAGAGCAAAAAAATGGACCCTTTTCCTTCATTTCTACAGATCAAGCATTTCTTTTCTGTAGGACAAATTGGTTATATTATACTCATGGAGCGGTGATTTTTTGGGCCGAGCTGGATTTGAACCAGCGTAGACATGTCGCCAACGAATTTACAGTCCGTCCCCATTAACCGCTCGGGCATCGACCCAGGAAGAATTCATTCTAGGCTTATTGATAATCCATGATCAACTTCCTTTTGTAGTACCCTACCCCCAGGGGAAGTCGAATCCCCGTTGCCTCCTTGAAAGAGAGATGTCCTAAACCACTAGACGATGGGGGCAGATCCGCCCGACCGTCATCATACTATGATGATAGTATGAACAGTTTTTTGGAATTGTCAATATAATCTAATGGTATGGCTAGATCCGAAGAGTCTTTTTATGTTATGATTCTATAGAATCATACCATTTTTTTGGGGGTTGATGCTTCATTCATGAAGCATCCCATACTATATCGATATAACGAAAGGAAGTATAGGATTCCTTCAGTTTAGGCAATGGTTAGCCGGACAGAAAAAAGGGGTAGGGGAGGTAAAACCCCATTTAGTTTCATTTAATTTATTTTCTTCCATTTTCACTCATTGCTTCCTTTATCGTTGAGATGCAATATAATATGCCTATCACTATCTCGCACTAAGCCAGAAAATTCAAAAACGAGAAAAATTTTACCCACTTTCTAGGTAAATAAAAATTTTTTGTCCATTATGAGTCTACTGCATATATGTATATATGTAGTAGACTCATAATAGAAAATGGCTAATTCATGAATTGAATAGGGCCCTTTTAACTCAGTGGTAGAGTAACGCCATGGTAAGGCGTAAGTCATCGGTTCAAATCCGATAAAGGGCTTTTTCATGAAAATCAAGTCTTAGTCTTCTTTTTTTTTCAGCGGATAAT